AAGTGGAGGAGGGAACAATGAATAAACAATATTCTCCGTGGCTGGGGATGGAATCACGCTAAGCACGATGTTATAGATGACCGAGGAAATGTTTGTAATGCCCGATCTTGGAGATGTACAATCAGGAGCTTTTCACCGTTTCATTAATCGGGGATTAAGGGAAGAACTGTATGATTTCCCAAGGATCGAGGATATGGATCAAGGGATTGGGCTTCAATCATTTGGCGGACAGTATTATGTGGTGGAGCCATTGATCAATGAAAGGGATGCTGCGTATGAGTCCGTCACATATCCAGCAGAGTTATACGTGCCGGCTCGATGGACTCGGGGGGGGAGAGCACGCGTGGGGAAGCAAACCGTATATATCGGAAGTATCCCCTTGATGAGCTGTCAAGGCACCCCTGTAGTGAATGGAGTTGATAGAGTCATAATCAATCAGATCTTAAGAAGTCCTGGTATTTATTACAATCTGGAGCGGGATTCAGGCGGCGGCCCCGTGTACACAGGCACAACAATTTCGAACTGGGGAGGGAAGCCGAAATTGGAAACCGATGGGAGAAACAGAATATGGGTCCGCGTGAGGAAGAACCGAAAAACATCCATTCAACCTCTGTCACTGGCTATGGGCCCAAGTGCAAGGGAGATTCGGGAAAATGTTTGTCACCCCGACGTCCTTCACGAAACTAAAGAGAATAATGCCTGGTCGAGGGAACACGCCGTACCAGAATCCCACAAATTGTTGTATGGTATGGATGAGTACCCGGAACTCCCCGATAGATTTGAAGAATCGCGGGAAAAATCTTCTCAACCGAAGTCCGAACTAGGAGAGATCGGTCGAATTAATCCGAACGAAAAGCTTGATCCCGATGTACCTAGCAAGGAGATTTTTCTATTACCGAAAGATATGTTAGCTGCTACAGATTATTTGGTCGGAATTGGGATCGGAATAGGGACCATCGATGATATAGATCACCTTAAACATCGGCGTATTCGTACCGCGGCGGACTTACTGCAAGATCAGTTTAGATTAGCATTAGAGCGCTTGGCGGATACTATGCGCGTAGGAATGAACAGGGCTCGGCATAAGCACGTACTAACTATCGAAGGCGTAGTAAATTCGAGTCTATTATTAACGACCTTGAAGGAATTTCTCGGTTCGCATCCCCTTTCTCAAACCCTGGACCAAACTAATCCGTTGGCACAAATGGTACATAAACGAAAACTGAGTTCTTTGGGCCCCGGTGGACCAACGGGACGAACTGCGGGCTCCCAAGTGCGAGACATTCATCCCAGTCATTATGGGCGCATTTGTCCCATTGAAACGTCTGAAGGCATGAATGCTGGGCTTATCTCCTCGTTGGCCTCATACGCGAGCGTTGATCATGGGGGATCCTTGACAAGCCCAGTCTACAGAATATCTGGAATACTGCATGGGAAAGATATAGTTACCCGCTCATCAGCGGCAGAGGAGGAAAGTTATCGGGTAACTACAGGAGCCTGCTTGTCCGTGTACCGGGAGAATCGGGGGGAGCAAGCCACTGCAGCTCGATATTGGCAGGGGTTTGTGACTGTCGCATGGGACCATACACATTCACGAAGTATTTCGCCCTCACAGTACATTTCCGTGGGAGCCTCTTCAGTTCCTTTTTTGGAGAATAATGACGCAAATCGTACCTTAATGGGCTCTAATATGCAGCGCCAAGCAGTGCCACTACCTAGACCCGAAAGATGTATCGTGGGGACAGGACTAGAGAGTCAAGTCGCCTTGGATTCGGCGGGTACTGCCAAAGCCGCACGAGGGGGAAAGATCAATTATATTGACGGGGAGACAATAACCATAGTTAGTGGCAGGGAGACGAAGGATACCGAATCGTTTATGTATCGGAGCCCCAACAAAAATACTTGTGTGCACTATAAAACCGAGCTTTATCAGGGTGGATCGCCCAGGAAGGGACAAATTATGGTGGATGGTGGGGCTACAAAAGGAGGGGAGTTGGCTCTAGGGAGAAATGTATTAATGGCACACATGCCTTGGGAGGGATACAATCTCGAGGACTCCGTACTTATTAGCGAACGCCTAACATTTGAAGATATACACACGTCTATTCACATTGATAAGTATGAGGTGGAGGCCCGAGTAACACTTCAGGGCACCGCCGAGATAATTACTAGTGAAATACCCCATTTAGACGATTATTCCCTCCGTCATTCAGATGGCAGCGGCCTCGTACTACCAGGACCTTGGGCGGAAACTGGGGATGTCTCAGTAGGTAAACTAACACCCCGAGATCCGGGAGAGTCAGTTAGAGCCCCAGAGAGTAACTCACTGCAAGCCATTCCTGGTATTGACACAACTGCTGCTAGAGAAACCTGCCCGAGGGTGCCCGCGGGCGGAAGAGGCCGAATCATCGATGTCAGGTGGGTCTACCCAGGAGACACACCCAGGTACACAAGGGTTGCCCATGTGTATGTCCCGCAGAGGCGCGAGATACAAATTGGCGACAAAGTAGCCGGGAGGCACGGTAATAAGGGTATTACCCCAAAGGTCACACCTAGGCAAGATCTTCCTTACCCGCAGGATGGAACACCGATTGACACGATATTGAGTCCCTCGGGAGTCCCCTCACGAATGAATATGGGACAGATCCTTGAGTGCGTGCCCGGTCCCGCGGGACACCTCCCGGAAAGGCATCACAGAATAATACCTCTTGATGAAAAATATGAACGGGGAGCCACGGGAAAGTTAGTGTATCCCGAACCCTGCGAGGCTGGTGAGCGAACGGCTAATCCATGGCTATTCGAACTTGATAGTCCCGGAAAAAGCCGATTGATCGATGGAAGAACTGGAGAAGTCTTTGAACAACCTGTCACGGTAGGAAAAGCTTATATGCTGAAACCAGTCCATCAGGTCGACGATAAAATCCATGCACGCTCTCGTGGGCCCCACTCACGCGTAACGCAGCAACCGCTCAAGGGGAGATCCAAGCAGGGGGGACAACGAGTGGGAGAAACGGAAGTTCGGGCTCCGGAAGGCTTTGGTGTATCTAATATACTACATGAAATGCCCACTAGAAAATCCGACCATTTCCAGGCCCGCCGGGAAGTAGTCAGTACCACCGTAGTTGGAGAACCTATGTATGGGCCCGAAACAACCACTCCGGAATCCCTTCGATTGCTCGTTCGGGAACTACGACGTCTAGCCTTGGATCTGGATTTGGCTGTCGTGGACGAGGGTTTGGCTGTCGCGGACAAGGATCTAGTATCTAGCAACGGATGAGAGAGCTCTCAGAAACTTGAGCACAGGTCAATCGGAAACTAAATACCACGGTTTACCAGGACAAGTACCAATATGTTCGAATCGGACCAGCCTCCCCCGAGCAGATCCGTGCTCGGGCTGAAAAGGTTTTGCCCACGGGTGAGATAGTTGGGCGAGCGGACCGACCTAGCACCTCCCATTGCGGCAGCGATGAACCAGGAAAAGATGGAACATCCCGCGAAAGGATATCTGGGCCTATCAGGAGTGGAGTCTGCGCCTGTGGAAAGTACCAGCAGGGTATGGAAGATGGAGGAGGCTCGGGATCCCGTAAAGATTGTGGAGCTGAATACACTGGATCCCCGGCTCGAAGATACCGAATGGGGTACATCGAATTGGCATGCGCTGTAACTCATGCATGGTATTTGAAGAATGTTCCTAGTTATATTGCAAATATCTTGTCTAAGCCCCTGCAGGAGTTGGAGGGCCCAGCATACTGCGACGTGTGACTCGATTACAATTCTTGATTCCACAGGTTGAGAAGCTGTCATCCCTTACGCAATCGGGGGTGCCCTTGTCTCTGATATGCCTCTACCTGCCAGGCAGTGGCATGAAGCTCGGAACAGTAAGCGGAAGTGCCTAAAGGGAAAGATCATTCGTCCAGGGTTCATAGGATATGCATATACATCAATCGGCTGCGTATCCATGAATTAGGCCCCGTCAGAATGCCTCCTCCCATGGTAAGACGGAACGATTGGGGGTATATCCGTGGAGGGGAGGGGGGTCAGCGCATCGGGCCCCAACCCCCCCAGCTATATATGGTTATAGAAGCATATCCGTCGCATATATGCCTCAGGCCGAGCCATAACCATCGGAGTGGACCCATGACCTGCTGAGGAATCAGGGGAATCTAAATATGAACGAGAGAACTCCTTTTGAATCCCAACAACCCGATGATTGGGAGGTACCTCATTAGTATAGTACATTGCTCAAGGGGAGGGAGACGACTCAACAACGACTAACAATGAATGACAATGAATTGTTTCAACACATGCTGACTGCGGGGGGGAGGGGGATAATAAAATAATTCATCGCCGGTGTGGCTTGGGTGGCGGGTAGCTCTCCTCCGTCCTCGTTGACACTTGCCTGCGGCTCAACGATTCCCCGCCTGCGGCGGAGCAGTGGCCACCTGAGCCGGACGATGGGAAACCATCTTGTCCGGTCCTGCAGAGGGGGCGGCTCACACTGCGAGTGCCCTATTCCGATCCTTCTTTTGCCCGACCCGTGGCCGGGAAACCTACCCTACTAGGGCTTAGGCGAGGCTTCCTGAAATACGATGAGTACGGAGCCTGGAACGAAACCGCCCCTTGCTTCTTCCATTGCTCGGATTATGATGAGTTCATGAGCAGAGAGGTAACGACTGGGGGAGATGCCGTCAGGGAACTACCAGCTAGCTTAGACCCCAAAGCCCTATTGGATCGCGCATACGCGGAATGGGAGTTTTGGGCAAGCAATGGGCCTACGGGGGATGAGTCGGAAGACCGGACCCTCCAAAGGGGGAAGGATTTTTTGGTGAGACATATAAGATTAATTAAAAATTTTATACGGACGGGGACGCGCCCAGAATGGATGGTCCTATCATTATTATCGGTCCTTCCGCCGGAGCTGAGACCCATGGTCCAGCTAGGCGGGGGTAAAATGATTAGTTCGGATATAAACGAACTTTATAGAAGGATCATTTTTCGGAATAATTCTCTTGGTAATCTTTTAGCAAGAAGAATGTTTGCACCGGAGGGGGTGATTGTTTGCCAGAAGAAATTGCTCCAGGGAGCTGTGGACGCACTTCTTGGTAACGGCATCGGCGGGGAACCTATGATGGATACTGATGGGAGGCCTTTTAAGTCTCTTTCGGATATAGTTCGAGGCAAGGAAGGAAGATTTCGCGAGAATTTACTTGGGAAACGAGTCGATTACTCGGGCCGCTCCGTTATCGCAGCGGGCCCCTACCTGCCACTCAATCAATGTGGATTGCCGTGGGGGATAGCCGTGGAGCTTTTCCAGCCATTCATTATTCGCGGTTTAATTGGGCATAATTTGGCCCCTAGCATTGGAGCCGCTAAAGCCCTCATTCGGAGGAAAGTGCCATTCATCTGGGAAATACTTCAAGGGGTTATGCGGGGACGTACTGTTTTGTTGAATCGGGCACCTACGCTGCATAGGCTGGGAATCCAGGCATTTGAACCATTTTTAGCGGATGGCTGCGCCATCCGCTTACACCCGTTAGTTTGCGCTGGGTTTAATGCGGACTTCGACGGGGACCAAATGGCCGTCCATGTACCTCTATCCCTAGAAGCCCAAGCAGAAGCTCGTTTAATAGCACTGTCTCATACGAATCTTCTGTCCCCGGCAACTGGGGATCCCATTTCCGCACCGAATCAGGATATGCTTCTTGGACTTTATATATTAACGATGGGGAAGAATTCCGGTGTCCGGGAAAATAGAAGTAATCCGTGCCGCCGGCAGCGGGGGAACGTACCTAATATGGTTACGTACGAACGGCAACCGGGGATCCCTTATTTCTACGATTGCGGGGCTTCGCCCAGGACGGAGCCGCAGAAAGTTCTTGAGCTGCAAAATCCCTTGTGGCTTCGGTGGCCCATGGATGATTTGCGGATAATGAATCCCGTCGAGCAGGAGGAGCCCATTGAGCTTCAATATGAACCGATGGGTATTTTTCGCCAGATTTACGGGCATTTCCAGATCAGGGAGAGCAAGTATAACCATACGCCCATTGTATATGTCCGCACAACTGCTGGTCGCCTAATATTCAATCAACGAATGGAATCGTCTCTGAGAGGCATATATGAGGATTACTCGTCGCGGAATGTGGTAAGGCCCACGGACAGCTACCTGTAGTGGTATTGCCTACATCAGCGGCGCACGTATGATGAAAGGAGGTTGGTGGGGAGGGGGAAGCTTTCAGTCGGTGGGAAAGCGAGACCCATTGGTGGCAACTCATCCTACATAAATAGAGGGATCTTTCATGGCGGAACCGGGTAGATCGCCGTTCTGTAATAGGGTGATGGATAGAGCCACAATGAAACAATTCATTAGCAGTTTAATAACTCATTTCGGAGCGGTGTATACGGCACATATCCTAGACCAACTCAAGATTTTGGGTTTCCAGCAGGCTACTCATGCAGCCGCATCTTCGGGCATTGATGACCTTTCGGCAACGCCTTCGAGGGAATGGCTTATTCGGGACGCAGAATTACAGGGCTTCTCTGGGGAGGACCATCGTCATGGAAATGTGCACGCGGTAGAAAGATTGCGTCGATTGATTGAGGCATGGTATGCCACGAGTGAATATGTAAAAACGGAAGTGAATCTCAATTTTGGAATAACTGACCCTTCGAACCCAGTACATGTGATGTCCTTCTCCGGGGCCCGCGGTAATATCTCCCAGATTCACCAATCATTGGGTATGAGAGGGTTAATGCTGGATCCTAAGGGTCAAATTATAGGTCTGCCCATTCGTAGCAATTTTCGGGAAGGGCTATCCTTAACAGAATATATAATTTCTTGCTATGGCGCTCGTAAAGGAATTGTGGATATTGCTACGCGAACGGCGGATGCAGGATACCTCACGCGTAGGCTTGTTGAGGTCGCCCAGCACATTGTTGTGCGTAAAACGAATTGTGGCACCGTCCGCGGCATTACCGTAAGTCCCACCCGGGATCAGCGTAGCGGACAAATGGTTGCTCAATCAAGACTGGTTGGACGTGTATTAGCAGGTAGCGTATACGTAGGCACGAGATGCATTGCCACGCGCGACCAAGACATCGGGGCTGGGCTTGCTGATCAATTGATAGCCTTTCAAACACAACCAATTTATATTCGATCTCCTTTGGTCTGCAACGGCATGTTTTGGATTTGTCGATCACGCTATGGCTGGAGCCTCACACGAGCGGGCATCGTAGGATTAGGAGAGGCGGTGGGTATTCTTGCGGGTCAGTCTATTGGTGAGCCAGGGACCCAATTAACCCTGAGAACTTTTCACACCGGCGGAACATTCACGGGCGATATTGCTCAACACATAAGAACCCCCTTCACTGGAACCATTCAATACAATGCCACTTCGGCCCATTTCACGCGGACACGCCACGGGCACCCAGCTTGGATATGTGATGACGATTTATCCGTCGCCATTTGCAACGATTATGAGGCACGTCATCTAATTATTCCGGCGCAAAGCTTGATCTTAGTTAAGAACAATCAACATGTGAATTCGAAACAAGTTATTGCGGAAGTTCACGGCGCAACACCCACTTCGAGGGAAACGGTTCATAAGTGCATTTATTCTAATATTTATGGGGAACTGCACGTGGGCACGCGAGTCCGCCGCAATTTTGAGCATATATATAGTAATATTCATCTACTACCCGGGACGAGTTTCGTATGGGTTTTGTCCGGCATAACTCTCTGCCCCGGCAGCGCACGACCCATATTTCATGGTGCCAGGGACAAGATCGGCGCTCAATCCCTTCTGGCCGGTAAGGATCCAGCACTCCCCGAGTTACATCCAGCAGGGGGCCTGGGGAGTCCCGACCCTTTATATGTTCGTTCGGGCGAACACCCCATCGATCGGTCGTGGCATGATCGCGCCCCTAACGGGAACTTTATATATTTGCATCCACCGCGTGGCTACAGACCGGCAATGCGTGGCGCTTTTTCCCCACGTGAGCGAGTGGGACGCAGTATCCACGGCACAACACTTTCTGGCCCCGCACCCGTTCATGGGACGCAACATAAGAATAAGGTTTTTCTACGACGTGTTGCGGGAGGCTCAGTCGTTCCAGATGATTCTGCCAACAAGATTGAAGAGCCAGAAATGACTACTGTTGCCGAGTATGACCCAATTGAAATTAGTAACGCAGAACAGGGCAGCCCAAGGAATTGGAAAACCGGGATTTTTATAACTAGGCACGATATGATCGGGCTTAGTTCGTTTCCACTGGAGGATATACGTGTTGCGCGGGACTCCCCGCCGTCGATCTCGCTAATGAAAGCTGTGGGGACAGGTACACGAATAGCCCCGAGCCCCCGTGCCTGGTTTGGCAAATCCGTGGGGTTGCGAAGTATGGTGGTGATCAGGCCCACGTTCAAAGTGTTGCCTGGAGCTTTAGCTTGCGTGGGGGAACACGAAGGAATATGTTATGGGAAATACACTTCGATGCCTCCGGTGGAAATACTTCCTGGCGCATTTGAATCCATGGATTGGAAGTATTACTCATGCATCATTCCGTGTGCGGAAGACCCCCCCGCTTCCCCATCAGGGCTTGCAGCAATAGGATCTCGTTTGGCGCGCAACAAGTCATCGAGTGTAACGACAGCGTCCTGGCAGGATTGGGACCCGTCCGGGGATTTCGTAGAAATTGAGGCTCACACTCCTTTCGTTGGGGCGAAACCGGGTTCTCCCCTCGTACAATACTATCCAAATTATTGTGATCCAGTAAAAGATACTTCGGCGGGGAGTGAGAGCCACGGAGTGGCAGCAGATTCCCAGTATATTCACAATGCCATAGTTCCCCGCATCAGTGGTCGCTATTACTCCGATGGGCGCCCGGTATTCGGTAGTGAAGGTACTCCTCGTGCTTTAACCGGTGGGTCCCCCGGGGAAAAGACATCCCCCCTAGTGTTGTCCCCGGGTGGTGTCCTGAACATAGCCTTATCCGCTGCCCCGGCTAAATATATGGTTGAAGCCAAAAGGGCTCGGCCTGGTGGTGGCAGTGCTACCCCTCACGAGCTTGCCGACCTTCCCAGCGGTTCCGGGACCACACCGCGGCGCGAGAATGGCGGCCAAGGTGCAGCATTGAACTCAATAATTACTATGGGTGCCCTTCCCGCCGCACCCTGCCAGGATGATTCTGTGCAAATAACTCCGCCGGGAACACTAGGTGCTTCGGGTAACCCGCACGGTGCGGTCCATTCCGCGCTTATCTCCCGCCGATTAACCAATCGTCGCCCGAACCGCAAAGCTCTGTTGAACGACAAAAATTTGATTGTTGACAGGTTAAAAAAGACTTCGTCGGGAGCTCCCACGTGGTTTCTATGGGACGAGGATGGAACGGATTCAAACTTGGTTACACGTGACCAAACTCGTACTTCCGCCTACTTGCATATGCAAAACCGTACTCGGCGGTCGCCGTCGCCCCTTGCAAAGCTTTGCTCGGTGGTCAGTCTTGGGCGACTGATTTGCGGGGGCGCATCCGCGCGCGCATCCGGGCTGCCCCCCCAGCCTTGCCAAATCAAGGCCATTGATATTGGGTTCACAACAATTAGACTGGCTGAGCCCTGCCTGGCCAACGGGGGAGCAACCGTTCATAGTGGCCCCGGCAGCATTGTCGGTGAGGGAGACGCACTAATGACACTAATATATGAAAGATCGAGATTTGAAGATACTATTTTCCAGGGCCTTCCTAAGATCGAGCAATTTTTGGAATCCCGTCCCGATACCTCAGTTTCGGCAGATTCAAGGGACAGCTCCAGAGATTGGAGCAGCGGTATGACCTGGATATTTGGATGCCTCTCGGGCTACCTCTTAAGCGCTAGAATAAGCTTAGAACGGAGTCAGATAACTCCAGTCAACCGTATCGGAAAGGGGTATCGGTCTCAGGGGGTGCAGGTAGCTGATAAGCATGTGGAAATTATTGTGCGCCAAATTGCATCAAAACTGAGCAATCTGGAGGATGGAATGGCTAACGCTTTCTCGCCCGGGGAACTGATCGAGACCTCGCGGGCCCGCAGAATGAATCGTGCTTTGGAGTCGAAGAGTACTTATGGGCCCGTGCCATTAGGAGTAACAGGGGCATCCCCTAATACCAAGAGTTTCCTCTCTGAAGCTAGTTCTCGAGATACCGCTAGAGTATCGGCCAGGGCTGCTATCCGGGGTCAAATGGATTGGTCGAAGGGCTTGAAGGGGAATGTTATTGTTGGTGGAACGGTACCGGCGGGTACCGGTAACGAGGGCATGCCTTGGCAGGTAGAACCCCCGTTGGATGAACCCGGGGAAGTTATAAATGCATTGGGGACGGAGAATAAATCATTCAATTTCGCGGCGGTGGAACATCCCTCCCTATCACAATACGACGTGGGAGAAACGGAGTTTCGCCTACTCGGTGATATAACCATTCATGATACATTGGTATCCCCATCCGGAGACTCCGCTAAACGGTAAACGACTTTGATGGCTCGTGGCCAGACCAATTTCCTTGGGTCTGGCGCGAACAATTATAATTATAATGTGGGCAATCGCCTTACGTATTCATCCTTGGTACTCATTGAAGCATGCGGGGGTTTCGCTCACCAGTCTAATAAGGCCGGTCTACTGATTCACGCCAATGATCCGGTCCATAGTGAAGTTCCCTGACAGGGGCATCCGTATTGTTGCGGGGAAGGAGTAACAAGAATGGTAACAGAATCTTGGAATATTTGTTTGGAAGATACGATGGAAGCAGGAGTTCATTCTGGTCATCAAGCTCGGCGATGGAATCCTAAGATGGCACCCTATATCCTCACGGAGCGAAAGGGTATCCATATTATAGATCTAACCCAAACCGCTCGGCTCCTATCAGAAGCATGTGACCCAGTGGCTGGAGCGGCGGGCAAAGGGAAACAATTTTTAATCGTGGGGACGAAATATCAAGCAGCTGATGCTACTCAATCAGCGGCTACAAGAGCTCAATGTCACTACGTGAATGAGAAATGGCTCGGCGGTACGCCTACGAATTGGTCCACGGTGGAAACACGCCTTCAGAGACCAGAGGATTTAGAGGGCGGTGCGGCAATGGGGTTCCCTGAGTATTCGGATGGGGAGGCAGCCACTCTAGGGAGACAGTTAGCTCGACTGCGTAAATACTTGGGCGGAATTAGATATATGAAAAGTTTACCCGATGTCGTAATAATTGCTGATCAACGAGGAGAATCTACTGCTACTCGGGAGTGTGCAATTCCGGGTATCCCAACCATACGCTTAGTAGACACAGATTGCGATCCGGATCTCACAGGTATACCGGTTCCGGCCAATGATGATTCCAGAGCCTCCATCCAATGGATTTTGAGCAAATTGACGCTCGCAATCCGTGAAGGCCGCCGCAACCAAATACCCTCCCTCGGATAGTTCAACAGTATTTATATGACCCAGTAACCACGACCCCTGGACCCGGAGTTGCAGGCACCGTACCTTGGATCTGCGGGGCGTCGTCTTCATGGCTACCCACCCATTCTTCTTTTCCTCTTCTTCTATTTCCCTTTTATAGCTATCCGCCTATTCTTTTTGGTTATTCACCCATATAGATAGCCCCGTCTGCGGATGGGGAAGCAGCGAAGGAGGACCCAACGGTTAGAGGTCGGATCGGAGACGTAGGAGCAAAGGATATTTCTAAAGCCAATCCCCGCAAGGAGTCATACGCATATTGCACTGGCACACCTATACTCCGCTGATGTGTCTCGTTATTCGTACGAGGTATCCGGTGCGGGAGTAGGTCAACACTTCTACTGGCAGGTAGGCGCCTACCAGGTTCATGGACAAGTACCCATAACTTCTCGGTTTGCGATTGCGATTCCGCCGGGTCTGGCTTTCCTAGGCACTCGGGATTTGCGGACCGTTCCATCTGGCAGTCAGAATATCGTCGAATATATCTTGGAGTTCCCTCGGGACCTAGCTAGAACTCAGATTGGAGTGGAGTATCGCCCTTGGGTACCCTTCGTTGGAACTATGTCCCCATTTATTTTCGTTTCCAATTGGTCAGGCGCCCCCGTTCCTTGGAGAATATTTGAATTACCCCAGGGGGAGTCAGCCGCACCAACTAATGATACTAATACTACTGTTGCCTCAGCCTCGCTCACATCAGTGGCATATTTCTACGCGGGTCTTCGCAGAAGGGGTTTGAGCTACTTTGGTAGATATGTGCAACCAACCCCGGTACTCTTGCCAATCAATATCTTGGAAGATTTTACCAAACCTTTATCGCTCAGTTTCCGACCTTTCGGCAATATATTGGCTGATGAATTGGTAGTTGCCGTTCTTATTTCCTTGGTGCCCCTTGTGGTTCCCATACCTATGATGCTATTAGGATTGTTTACAAGTGCTATTCAGGCTCTGATCTTTGCAACCCTAGCTGCAGCTTATATAGGGGAATCCATGGAAGGTACTCATTAGTAATTCCCCCGGGTAGTCTCCCACAATAATCAATGCTTGCTTCAGCGCCGGCGGGCGCTCCATCTTCCTTGGATGCATCCATCCAACAATTATGATTTGCCGCAGCATGCACGAAGAAGCTCTGATGCATGCTAGGTCGTAGGACAAATGTAGCGCGCGCAGTTTTACTTTGTGAGGCGGTTAACTCCATCCACCCGATACGAGGCCTAAATTGACTCCTGATCTGTATCCGCCAATCGTTCCATATTGATTATTTCTTTATGCTCGGGCATCCCATAGTTTGCATAAGGGAGGAGGGATGAAAAAAAAGTAGTGAAGCCCAAGGTGCACGCAATTCCTATGGGGTATGAATGACTCTACCACTCGCACCAGCGAGTATAAGTAGCCCGAGTCGCGCCGGAGAAGGTGCCACATATATATATTCATGTTGGGGTGGGAACGAGCTGGCGGAGCAACCGCAGTGGGACTCACTGGAAATCCAGCCACGGCGGGAACCACTAAAATTGTGGCTCCACGCGTGGCAAATGTCGTCGGGGTGTTGCATCAGGTGGCACCGCTGCAGCTCCACTAGCGTGCTCCATGCAGAGTGTAGGTAGGCTCACTAGTATTATCCGGTTATCATTGGGAGGCTGTAGCGGGCCACATCGGGTGAGGATCGGCCGTCAATTCTATTCCGATTGCTTCTCTCCCAATTGAGACCCCGCTGGGACAACCTGGGATACATGAGGTTTGCGCGGGGCAGGACGAATCTGTAAGGTAATCGGGGAGGGGGCGGGAGGCTAGGCTACTACTTGTCTCCGCCTGTCGACCCGGTGATACTACCACCGAAAAGAGACGCCTTGAGCGAAACATGAGGGGGGACCCGAGAGTCAGTAAAAACTCCTGCCGGGGGTTTGCCCGGCCGTTCCCCCCAGTTGCAGGAGACCACCATATGAACCCCCTGATATCCGCTGCCTCCGTCGTTGCCGCTGGACTAGCTGTGGGTCCCGCCTCCATAGGGCCCGGTGTCGGTCAGGGTACCGCCGCGGGTCAAGCTGTCGAAGGTATTGCGAGACAACCTGAGGCTGAAGGTAAAATTCGGGGCACCTTATTGCTAAGTCTAGCTTTTATGGAAGCCTTAACTATCTACGGATTAGTCGTAGCTTTGGCACTTTTATTTGCAAATCCTTTTGTTTGAACTGGTAACCACTGCAGTCCATAGCCAGTCTTACCCCACCGCCGCACGGGCGGGGAATGATGGGTAGCTGGGGTGATCCACGCGCCCGCTCAATCCTTCCCGCCTGGTACAAGGAAACTGAGTCGAAGCGAATGGAATGACCAGTTCTTCCTCGCCACGGCAGCGGGAGACAGAATGTAAAACGTCCTCATTGCGGAGTTTTCTTTCATTAATCCTGCTCGTAGCTTAGCCGGAAGGGGCATCGATTACCCCAGGACGGGGCCCACGCATGGGCAGGCGGGGCAAGCTTTTTTAGTAAAGTTAGGATAGATAGCAATCTACGATGAGGGGGAGGGCATGGTAGATGTAGTTGATCCCGCTATTACTGCGTACCGGCCTGCCGCTGGTTTCGCTCTAAACACTAACCCTTTGGAAACGAATTTGATTAACCTAGGGGTAGTACTCGCCCTACTAGCTTACCCCGGGAGGGGAGTGTTGAGCAATTCCTTGGGAAACCGTGAGCGTACCATATTAAACACCATTCGCGATGCGGAAGCCCGGTATAAGGAAGCCACAGATAGGCTTGACCAGGCTCGGATGCGGTTGCGGCGGGCAAAGGTTAGAGCGGATGAAATCCGCGTGAACGGCATTTTTAGGATGCAGGAGGAAAAGCAAGATCTGGTTCGTTCCGCCGATGGGGACTCAAAACGATTAGAATACTCTAAGAACGCTACAATTTGCCTCGAAGAACATAAAGCGACCGAGCAGGTTTGTCGACAAGTTTCTCGACTCGCATTAGATAGAGCTTTGAAAGCTTTAATTACTCGTTCAAGCGACGAATTACAATTGCGCATGATTGATCATAATATCGGGCTATTGAGGAACGTGAAACAAAAAAAAATGACTGATTAGCCCCTTCTATAGGTCCTACTTCATCAGGAATCACAAATGGACGCTAATGGTAGACATTCGGCCCGACGAGATTAGCAACATTATCTTTAGACAGATTGAGCAGTATGACCAGGAGGTAAAGGTTCTTAATACTGGTACTGTACTACGAGTGGGAGATGGCATTGCCCGCATTCACGGTCTTGATGGAGCGATGGCGGGAGAATTATTGGAATTTGAAGATGGTACAGTAGGAATAGCCTTGAACTTAGAATCGGACAATGTCGGTGCCGTCCTCACGGGGGATGGGTTGGCCATACGAGAAGGTAGTTCCGTCCAAGCTACGGGTAAAATTGCTCAGATTCCAGTAAGTGATGCCTATCTAGGTCGTGTTGTGGATGCTTTAGCTAGGCCCATTGACGGCAAAGGTCAAATTACGGCTTCTGAATTCAGATTAATTGAATCCCCCGCTCCTGGCATCATTTCGAGGCGCTCCGTGTATGAACCAATGCAGACAGGGCTTATTGCTATTGATTCCATGATTCCCATTGGGCGGGGTCAGCGTGAATTGATCATTGGAGACAGGCAAACGGGTAAGACAGCGGTTGCTACGGATACCATCTTGAATCAGAGCGGACAAAATGTGATATGTGTCTACGTGGCTATTGGCCAAAAAGCATCCTCCGTAGCTCGAGTAGTCGACACTTTTGAGGAACGAGGCGCAATGGGATATACCATTGTGGTAGCGGAGAATGCGAACTCCCCCGCCACATTGCAATATCTGGCACCTTACACAGGAGCAGCTTTGGCGGAATACTTTATGTATCGCAAACGACACACTTTGATCATTTACGACGATCTTACCAAACAAGCGCAGGCTTATCGACAGATGTCTCTTTTACTTGGAAGGCCACCAGGCCGAGAGGCCTATCCCGGAGATGTTTTCTATCTGCATTCTCGTCTCTTGGAGCGAGCAGCCAAATTGGGCTCACAACTCGGTGAAGGAAGTATGACTGCCTTGCCTGTGGTTGAAACCCAAGCCGGAGATGTCTCGGCTTATATACCCACCAACGTAATTTCCATTACTGACGGGCAGATATTTTTGTCGGCGGATTTATTTAATGCAGGGATTCGGCCCGCAATCAATGTGGGCATCTCCGTATCCAGGGTGGGATCCGCAGCTCAAACTAAGGCTATGAAGCAGGTGGCCGGGAAATTGAAATTGGAATTGGCCCAGTTTGCGGAATTGGAAGCCTTTGCACAATTTGCCTCTGATCTTGATAAAGCTACTCGTGATCAATTGGCAAGGGGTCAGAGATTACGCGAGCTGCTTAAGCAATCACAAGCAGCGCCCTTATCGGTGGGGGAACAAGTAGCTACTATTTATACTGGGGTTAGCGGATATTTGGATATACTGGAAGTTGGACAAGTCCAAGGATTTCTTGCTCAGTTGCGTGACTATTTAATGACAAATAAACCTGAGTTCGCAGAAATCATACGCTCTACTAAGACATTCACGGAGCGAGCGGAAACTCTGCTGAAAGAAGCTATTAAGGAGCATACTGAGCTTTTTTTGCTCCAGAGACGAGTATGAGTATGTGGGGGTGAAGGTTCTGCGCCCTGTAAATATGTAATAGTATGTGTGGTGACGCATGGAGCCAGGCAATTCCACTCAAGTGTTCCACCGGTCGGCCCGGCGGCATGTGTGGCTCCAAGGGCGAGAGATCGGGGTATTGACGTGTATCATGAGTCATGGTAACAGCCCGAGGAATCGCGCCGCTGGGCAGTGCCCAGTGTAAACCAGCGGATCTACGCCACGAATCTATTTTTTTTTTTCCTTTCCGATCGAATGAGACTTTGCCACGCCATCAGACGTGGATACGATATCGGTAATGTTGTGGCCCGTTCCCCGACGTTGACAAGAGCAAGAGGGGGCTAGAATAATATAGAACCACATTATTATTAGCTCGAAGGGATAGGGGGATTGGCATCAGGATGAGCGTCCACCCCTTATTCGTGATCTAGCATTACGTGATAGCCCTGTTTTGTGCAGCTCCCCGTTGGGTCTCAAGGTGCGGCGCTGATCACCTATCCAATCGCGGGAGCGGTTACCGAGGAAGGATCTTGAGACTATTACATTGTTTCCAGATATCGTTACACAAGGAAAGGGTACACGAGACCGACAATTCACTGATTGCCTTCGTACACGCTTGGGTATGGCGCCCCAAAATCACAATCACGAGTTGCCCTTGCGAGCCGCCGGCGAAGCAATCACTAATGGACCCGACGCAACGATCAAAGCTGGAATAGTAGGCTGCGCAATAACTTCTGAACTCATTTGCAAATCCCTCCCTCATACTCTGCCTAGCAGAATTGGTATGAATCAGTTCAATCAATATGTGCATATATACGTATATATATGTATATTGATGATGCGAAGCAACAATCTATAGCTTCCGTCCGCGTCCCGACGAAAGCTAGGGGCATGGAAGAATGGCAAATACATTGAGTTGTTGCATGGTGCACGGTTATAAATGGATTGGATATGCAATCATTGCTTGTGGCAACACATGCCCCCCCGCCGGGGGGTGGCTCAGCCCGCGCCGCAGCTAGTTCAGCGAGGCAAGGCAGGCTCATTGGCGCCCGCCCCACCCATCGCGATAGTATGAGCAGCGCCCCGCCCAAATCGTATCAACATGTGACTGTGAGCTGGCACGGGCAGGGTATCCACCAGATCAGACCCAGCTGGAGCAGTATGCGACGTGCGGTACGCATCAGTAACTGCGAAATCATGCCGGGTAACCCGGTGGCCAGTATGGCTGGGCGGACCGAAGTGGCGGCCAATCCGTCACACAATCATTCATTTTATTTGAGCTGGCCGCTGGCCAAGGGTCCAAATGAATAGCTCTCTCTACCGTGGAACAAGTGGGCGTACGCACCGATCAATATCCCCCATGTCCTTCGCCTGCCAATCCTTATTTCTTTTGTCGTTTCATTCCTTCCGCCCAGGATTACGGCCAAGGTCATTCGAAAGGGATCCGGGAACGGGGGGAGAAACGAGGGAAATAACCACCGTATGGACGAGCAGCTTCAAGGTAAGCGTAGCGTAATCTCCGGGGTCGTGACCAGGGGTGGAATGAGATGAATCATCAATCTAAAAATCCTTCAAACAGCTAGCAGCTCACTAAGCCACCAGATGGGGAGGAAGGCTCAGGCATCTTCGCCCGCGTGTGGAAGCAATGGTTTCGGGTTATAGATAAGAGGCTGCTTTCACTCAATGGGTGAAAGTCCTTTTTGTCAGTATACAGTCGGTATGAAACTCCCTGCGGAACCCGTGGGGGGACGGAGTCGAATGAACCCTTATACAGATCGAGCACCTGCAGTACTAACACTTGGCTCCGCCAGGGAGCCCGATCAAAGGATAGGGACTACGTGGCTGTGGCTCAAAGGCGCTGGCTTCACAGGTTAGGAGGGGGGCAAGCGAGCACTGCCGTTCCACGGCAGCACGATGAGTCGCCTGCCAATGGATGCTGGATTTTCTCCTCATATTGACCGGGTCCCAAGATGCCGTTGAAACTAATGTAATAGCGGACATTTATGCGCTCCCCCGGAGTATTAGCCTACTATCTGCCGACGTGCCAGCGGCATTGTTTGAAACTAATGATTCTTTGAACTTACCGATTGGGCACGGGGCTATACCCATAGCGATGGGTAGCATTACTGAAACGTTAGCGAGGACTTACAGGAGCTTGCCGTACGGAGGCTGGGAGGAGGGAGGGCAGCGGTATGATTGGCGTTACATCCACGACTGGGTCAGAAATCGCATAAACTTCGGGTGATTTAGCCGAAACGGCGTTTGAGTATGCGGTATTCCCTAAGGTGTCTATTGCGACTAGCATTTATGGTCCCCCAGAAAGCATGGATATTGTCGTTGCGCAGTTTCGGCACGACACGGCAAAAACCCGCCGCCACGGCGAGGTTGGTTTGTTGCGCAAGCTCTCTCATTATATTGCGTAATCAGACTCGATACAAGTTTATTTTAGTCCGTAGGGATTACCCACGTCCAACAACTTCTCTTTGGCCGCCGGGTGGCCGGTATTACCACTTACATCTTGGCGAAGCCACCGCCTGTGAGCACCCCGTCGATTTTGGCCCAAGCCCGGATTGGGTATACCCGCTATCCCGGTAAAGCAGGTCGTTGCGTCTGATGCCCCATTTACTCTCTCCCCACGGCGTCTACCCCCTAAAATAAGCATGATGGGGAGGGTCCAGCCAATCTCGTGACTTAATGACCCGATATTTGCCAAGCGGGTGGGCAACTGTTCAAGCATCAGGATTAGCACCGACAAGGTGAGGTGCATCTGGGCGCGGGCACTCATTAGTCATCGGGGCGACGATGGATTCTGGCCCCCTTCACGAGGCTCGACCCGACCCCCCACCAGCAGGCGCCGGCCGAGGTACGACCAGGAATGGCTGGTAGGGAAAGTGAGGGGGTCCATGACCTTCCCCTGATCCAATCCTTGTAACAGCAGACTGAGTGGCGGGCGATAGTATATACCACAATGAATGTTTTACTCGCAGGACGGGGGAGTTGTGGCAAGTGAGTGTATTCCGAATTAGAATGAAGGGGGAATGTAAATAGAATCTTACTCACGAAACTGGCCCATCGGATGCACGCGGGCCCCGCCCATGTTGGAACCCTCCGAGTAGCCAGCTCTTCCAAAAACGTACACGCTACCATGCATGCCCCTCTAGGAGATGACTACTTCAATGTAATGCGCCCCATGCCAGAGAGGGATAGGGATTTTACCCCTGTCACCGCCAGCATAGTGGACCGCCATGTGCCAGCACGCGGATCCCAAGATAAGGTTGTTGAGAATACTACCCGCAAAGGGAAGGAAGAACGCCCCGACCCAACTGTGCCAACACCTACTTGTACCCCCAGTACCCTGCAAGAAGATCCGCAAAACTTTGCACGTAGAGCATCTGTAACCTCTGATTCTGACGTAACTCTTGCGGATGTGAACCATCATCGGGTCGACGAGCTACAGGCGGCGGACAGAACTTTGGAACAAATAGTTCGGTATTATATGAATAAAGCTCGTGGGCAAGGGACATTGGGCCAACCCCTGACGAGTGTACCTACCGCAAATATTATTGGTATTCCCACGCTGGGTCCTCACAACCAACACGATTGCCGTGAATTGAAACGTTTGTTGCGGGATATAGGCACCGGGGTTAATCAAATCATTCCAGAGGGGGGGCTCGCGGGGAATCCCCAAAATTTACCAAGAGCTCGGTCTAATCCCGTCCCCCATCGTGAAATTGGCTTAGTGGCAGCAGTGTATTCGGATGAAGAATCAGGAACGCCTTACATGTCCACGACTCCCATGGGGATTTTAGATACAGCCGATTGTATACGTCAGATGCAGGAGCACGTCGGTAAATGGGCTCCTGTCCCCCTCAACCTTTCGGTCAACTATGAACCCTATATCGATCAACAAACCAGATTTGTCTCTCAAGCTGCTTGGTCCTCAAGATCCATTGATTGCCAGAACTTGACTGGAAAAAGGGCAGTTATTCTTGGTGATGCGACCCACACCACTGCAATGACCAAGACACTCGCAAGGGAAATGGGATTCACATATGTCGCGCGGGTACCTATTGTAAAAATGACACAGGACGGTCCAACGAACGAGTCCGGGGCTTCCGCGATGAAATACCTGTCACGGATGATCATAATGAAGCAGGAGATACGATTGCTCGTGCGGAACCATCCGCCATATCTGGTGCTCAGACGGAACGTCATGTGGGTAAACGCCTTGACATTACCCGTGGAGTCATTTCCTCACCAGTTCACATCCAAAATTTTCCTCCAGGGTATCGACCTTACTTGGGCTACGAGGGTACTAATCAAATAGCGGACCCGGTTTACAACTCTTCCACCCCCGGTACGGAGGACCATCTATTGGATCTATCCGGCGGCCACGATACTGAGGTGGTCACCAAATTGCCACATGCTCCAACGGAGAAGGATCTGATTCGGAATCCCGAGAGTCAATCGGAATCGAGTAAAATTCCCAAATTTGTAAGAGGCAAGATTAAGGGAAAGACCGAAAAGTTTGCGAGACAGAATGGTATCACGAACATTACTGTTGGAGTGATGCACGCAGCCAGGGACAGCCCTAGTGCCTGAGGCACAAGTAATTGAAGCATCAGCTTCGGCTAGTCCGCGTCTGCACGCGGCTAACCACCATACAGCGCGGTAGCAGCCGTGCCAAACAAGTTTATGGCCGTTCGCAGAGCCTATGGGTGAATCGCAATGAGTGACTGGATCATCGTTGAGAAAGTCTTAGATATGTACTAAGCGGCGTGTAGCTTCTCGGAGATGAGGCGAAAGCTACACGTGACCTAACATGAAATGTGTGTACTCACGCTACACGAGGGAATTTGTGCTCGCCCATTGGTGCGCTGCAAAACTAAGCGATAATACTAACTAGCTAATGAAGCGTACGCTAGATTTGCCAAGTCGTTGACGGACCCGGTAGTAACGCGATTCATGAGTCGATAACGCCACGATTGAATTGATTGACAATAAGGTGCTTGCCCTGCCCTGGTCTCCGGATCCAAGGCGGATATCAGACGGATATGTCAAACGGTGGAACAATCAATTGCTGGGGCAATGGGATCTCCGCCGGCCGGCCGGCCGCCTGCCAGGGAGTGAGGAGGCGAATGGCAAGTTTCCAATAAGGGGATATAGGTTGGCGGGCCCCCCTTATCTACTGATAAGTAGTAATCTATACGGGTGGATGGTGGTTCTCAATTCACTTATTGCCCTGGGGAGGGCGAGTTCGCCCACGTCACGTGTAGAGCCAAAGCTTGGGCTTCATTCGTTGACGGCAAGGAGCTACGAATCCGTAATGCAAGCGTTTCGTGGCAGCAGCGCTCCCTGCATTTGCTCCCGCCCCACAACGATACTTTTGTGCTCGTAATAGCCGCTTGCTGAGCGGCCATTTGGGTTCGTGGAAACAGGTTTTGATGAGTCCATTGAACAAGCAAACAGGAGGCGCTTCAGCTTCGTCACTGTGAAACGACTAATCAGCGGTATGCATAAGCAGAACCCGCCGCGTATTGCTCACTTATCGCCAAATGCAAGAAGTGGGGTGGGGAGCAGCACGTAAAATCGATTATGGGAAACCGTATAAGGGTACCTCTCCGATTAGCCGTGGGGAGTCCAATCCCAGTCTTGCGAGTATTCTTCTCCCTCAGCGGGTGGCATAGCTGCCCCGCCGATGCGTGAGAATTAAATATCGATCGACCACGCATCCCGCTTTGCTAAAGATCGTTCCGCGCGCTACCACAGTTTAACTATCACTTAGCAAATCCCTTCCCCCGTTGTGAGACCCTCATACATAGGAATCCCCCGTATCCGAATTGTAGACGCCCGCCGCCCCTTTTCAAGCATGGAAGTTCATTCCATACGTGTCGTGCAAGTGCCACATGGCTTGGTACACGCAAAATCTACAGTATGTGGGGAGTCCGCTTAATCCTGGGCTGGGGCTCACCATGGGAAGGCAAATCGGTATTTGGATATGACTCACAACGGATTTTTCCCTGCTGAGCGAACCAAACGCTTAATAGTAACCACATCGTACTGCCAATCTGACTGGAGAGAGATTTCAAGCGGTTGCCCAGTCTTAATAAGTTTCGCGGAGTAGCTAAAAGATGATATTACAGATTAGGCGCAGGAGTAGTGCCCCCAGGAGCGCTATTTCGCTCTGCAGGGTAATCGACCGATCACTTTCGGCGGGTTCCACCGTGAACGGGTTCGAGCAGACACCCTCCACCGTCGGGCACCCCAGATCCGCTGCCTCGGGATCGCTGCACACACGTTTATTTGTGAGGAAACTAAGAATTTGGCGGGAATCGAACGATTTAATAACTGTGCTGCGCCAGTGTAAGCGAGCCACTCTCACATTTAAGTTTCGCCTGCACGCACGTACCGCTTGAGCCACGCCAGCTTCCATTGCCCCATCCAAACGATGACTACTTGGTGGCATTGTTCGTACGGACGCGGGAGTACGAGTTGACACAAAAGTGGTAATCATGTAACAATACAAATTAACAGGCGCATGTGCCTGGGCAAAGAAGAGAAGAAAAAAAAAATAAAATTGTATTATCAATCAACTACGTTTCACCGTGACTGCAACTTTAGATAGACGCGAAAGCGTGAGCCTCTGGGGTCGCTTCTGCGACTGGATCACCAGCACTGAAAACCGACTATACATTGGGTGGTTCGGTGTACTGATGATCCCGACGCTACTAACAGCAACCACCGTATTCATCACTGCTTTCATTGCGGCTCCGCCAGTAGATATTGACGGTATTCGCGAGCCTGTCTCTGGTTCCCTTATGTACGGGAACAATATTATCTCCGGTGCCATCATTCCTACTTCTGCTGCTATTGGTTTACACTTCTATCCCATCTGGGAAGCGGCTTCCGTTGATGAATGGCTATACAACGGTGGCCCTTACGAACTAATCGTTCTGCACTTCCTGCTCGGTGTAGCTTGCTACATGGGTCGTGAGTGGGAACTTAGCTTCCGCCTGGGTATGCGCCCCTGGATCGCCGTAGCATACTCGGCGCCTGTTGCAGCTGCTACCGCTGTTTTCCTGATCTACCCGATTGGTCAAGGGAGCTTCTCCGACGGTATGCCCTTGGGGATCTCTGGTACCTTTAACTTCATGATCGTGTTCCAGGCCGAACACAACATCCTTATGCATCCATTCCACATGCTGGGCGTGGCTGGTGTGTTTGGCGGATCCTTATTCAGTGCGATGCATGGTTCCTTGGTAACTTCCAGCCTGATCCGGGAAACCACTGAGAATGAATCCGCCAATGCGGGTTACAAGTTTGGTCAAGAGGAAGAAACATATAACATTGTAGCTGCTCATGGTTACTTTGGTCGACTGATCTTCCAATATGCTAGCTTTAACAACTCTCGTTCATTGCACTTCTTCCTGGCCGCCTGGCCCGTGGTAGGCATTTGGTTTACCGCCTTGGGTATCAGCACCATGGCTTTCAATCTGAACGGTTTCAATTTCAACCAATCCGTAGTTGATAGCCAGGGACGTGTAATAAACACTTGGGCCGACATTATAAACCGTGCCAATCTTGGTATGGAAGTTATGCACGAACGTAACGCTCACAACTTCCCTCTAGATCTGGCTTCCGTTGAGGCTCCTTATGCAAATGGCTAACTGGAGTCATGCTGATGGGCCATCAGTTTGGTTGCACGCGTGGGCCAACAGGGATAATTTCATTTTGGTACTGCGGCCCTGCCGGCGTTCCGAGCTGCGGTCGTGGCCTATCCGCTGTTTGGACAATGGAGCTTGAGTGGACTTTCAATGCTACTTTTGAGTTCCATTGTCCCCCACTCATTATAATTCGATGCGGATGGCAATAATAATGTGATCGGGCGGGAGTCGCTCGCGCACGGGGCGGACGTAGCCAAGCGGATTAAGGCAGTGGATTGTGGATCCACCATGCGCGGGTTCAATCCCCGTCGTTCGCCCTCAAGAAAAGTATAAAGTATTTGGGGAGTCGCAAGCAAACCCCCGAACGATAATTCACAAACGTTTGATCCAGCAGTGACCAACCACTGCCTCCCCAATAGCTCTTCCCCTCACTTAAGTCAATGCAAATTCTATCCCGCGTCCCAGTTTTGATTGGCATGACCCGTAGTATCTACTCAATCACCCTTTCATGAACGAGAAATATGTAGAATCGGCGTCAGAATCTGGGGCTGAACGAGGAGGGGGAGGAGGCAAGGGTAAACATCCTTGGTTTTTCCTTCAGGCCGTAAAGTGGACCTTGGGCCCGTTAAACATGAACCCCCCTGACTTGGCGGGACATCCCGCTTTTATATTTTCTGCAAAGGATTGGGGACTCCCAACTCCGGGTTCCGACCCATCATACCAATTCCTTGTACCAAATGGTCTATCACTCCCTGCGTCACTGGTGGCCCTTAGGCAGGACTTTCTTCGCGGCGGGGGTAGGAACCGCCAGCCGCCCCATCCGCCGGAAAGAGAGAGAATTTGTACAGTTCATGTGAACCGCGCCTACGGAGTGGTACCAGAGGCACATGATAAACACTTCAATTATCTGGACATCGTACTGACTACGGATGGGGGAGGTGCCTATAACGCTGAGCAACCCGTATACACCGGCGACGGAGAGGCAGAAGCATATGACGGTGGAGGAGTCCGCCAACGACGAAATGTGCCCCTCGTAGAGGCCGGCCGGTCAGACGACAGTTGCGGGGTACTCGATATATGGGGTTCAAAGGGAGATTGTCGGAGCATTCGTTCCGACTCGCTCGAATCCCCAAGGGCTGAACCTATTATGACTTCCAGGAACGTACGTTCTGGTAAGAAAACATATATGATTACATTTGCAGATCAATATATATGTTCGCCACTCCGGCTGGCCCCGCGTTACGGAGACAACGGGGAATCTACATACCACGACTCCACCAATGACGGGCTGCTGCCCCATGGTCATTATAAATTTGCCGATCGAGCCGTAGGTCCCGCAGGCAATGAGACGAATTGGCGTGAATCCGCTCGGATTAGGACCTATTTTAGGGTCAGCGGGAGACATCCCGGTTGTCTCCGCAAGCTGATGGGCGTACTGCCGCTGCTGCGGAGGAAATTACTTCGTGATCCAGGGGCGGCTAAAACTCGAACCTTTTGGCTGGAATGTGAGGGTTTTTTTAACCAGCATTCGTTGAATCGCCGGGCGAGAAATTGGGGCAACAGCCTACTCGGCGGGGGCGATATATACAGATACATTAATTGCCGCTCAGACGTGTGTGAATGGTTGCCCAATCACTATGAGTTGGCTGAAGTACCAGCGGGGGAGAATTCCCCGAGGCGGAACCATTGGACGGCACATGGTCGAACGGCAGGAGTTCCCACAAGGGGTCCTTCCGGTTGGTCCTGGAGACCCAGCGCGGAGTGCCACGAGTTACCCCCTATTTGCGAAAGGTCTGCTTCTACCGTACGCGACCTCAAAAATGTTAGTTATCCCTCCTCAGATGCAACGGGTGCTCTCGTTGCCCATTTGCTGGAAATGACCCCATGCGCTCTGGGGACCCCTAGGCAATACCAATTATGGCAGGGTGAATCAACAACAGTATCTCCGTCTTCGTATGGGGCAGCACCCGGTAGATTCGCCGATACTTTTGAGAATGAGCTAAATGAACCTGACGATACTGGGCACACAGGGAAACCGCCCCGCGTGAACGCTTTCGCAACCCTAGGGCTATACGAGCCACCATTCGGCACCGCGAAACAGGGGGTTGAAAACGGTTTTGCAAAAACTTGTTCCTGCAGTGTGGGCACATTACAGTCTTCGCATTCTTCGCGTATGGGTCGCCACATGAAAGGGCCTTCGCCCCGCCGTAATCACCACGTGGAGAGCCCCGATAATCATAGTGTTGCGCGCGGGCAACCGTGCAGCACCCTGCTTGCATACATCCTCCGTGCCCCCACTGGGGCACCCCCTAATTCCAATGGTGGGAGTACGGGTGAGACCCCGACGATTCAGCCACATATCTATAAGAGTCTTTCTCACGAGCATTCAAGAGGTAATGATGGACCATCCATGCCTGCCCACGGCTCATCATACCAATTTTTCGGTTCACCGGCCCGGAATACGGGACTAGCCCATGGGGGAATGAGCGGCGCGGGCTCCACCGCCACGAACTCGTACGGCGTAGTAACATTCCCCGGGGTGAACCATAGGGGCAAGCTCGAGCTCGCCCGTGGCGGTTGGCCCCATATCCGCGCCAGAGTTATCGATGGCACGTTGGGCCACCACAGCAACGACCTCCCCCGCGAGGGGGGGTCAAGCTTGTTGAGCCCCATGCTAGGTCAGTCTAGGGCGGGAAGTGGAGCATCGGGGATCCACGATGAGACCGTTTATAGACTTTATCGGATTGAAGAGTCTCTGGGCCCAGGCATAAATGGCGCTGCAGGTAAGGAAAGCCCTGAGGGTCCCGGGACCACCAACTTTCTATCGTTCCACCCGCCACGCGTTAGCAGGCCCTTCAAAGGGGTAGAAGGGTTCACGAAACCCTGGTGGGATAGCGCTATCGGGATATATGAGTTTCTACGGGCGCGTGCGCCGCGGTTCCTCACTCACAAACGGGGATATTTAGGTGAGGCTACCTTGGAAGCATTATCCGATATATCACCGCGGAGGAGCAAATTTCGTCGTACCGGCACGAGGAGATGGGTTAGATTCCCATTTGGCCAGCCATCGTATGAGTCAGCATTCGGGCGACCACTGGGGAATGACTCAAACAGTGAATATTTGGCCATGGGGGCGCTACTTCTCATCCTATCAGTTCTCATAGGGAAAGGCTTAGCCTACATTGACCTCTGGGCGCGCCTCGGAGTGACTCGGTATTGGCTATATCCTCTGCAGAAACATGGTTTTGATAGATCTACGCCCCGGGGTAGCAGGAAGCACTGGAGCAGGGAGCAGCAGAAAAGTTTTACATCTCTCGTGGCGGATCTCGTGGCGGATATTGAGCATTGCATTAGTATCGGAGGATACTACTTATTACTCCATGGGGGGATTACCAGTGGGTGGTTATACAACGACACGGGCTTTGATATTTATCCGCCGTTGAAGTTGCTTCAGATCCAGTTCGTAGTGACTGATGAAAACAATACTCGACATGAATTGGGCGGTATTTATGATCATGCTTTATCCAATAATTGTTATGGTTATAGGGCCCCGCAGTGGCATGGACCTCATCACTACCTACGTCGCCTAGCCAAGGGCTACAACAGGGATATGCCCAAGCATATGTTGCATCATTCTGACTCAGGGACTGAGGTCTCATCTGCCCTATGGCAAAGAATGACCCCGTTAGACGAGACATCCGGGGTACCTTCCGCTACGCCCCAATCGGGGTTTTCCCCCTCCAAAGGAATTTTATTGATAGGCCCCTCGGGGATGGGGCGTTCATATTTAATGAATGATTTAGCGGCAGATTCCGATGCTCCTCCGGTACCGATATCTAGTAGCAGTTTGTACGAGACTGAATGTTACATTGCAATTAATGATGGCAAGACAAATGAGATGGAGCTTCCGGCAATGAGTTCGTGTCGGCTCATTATCCTCGGGGGGTTGGTAGAAAGAATTTCTCCCCGCGTAGTATGGATCCAAGATACACATAAATTTGGCTTTCTAAGCCCAGAGGGCCCGACGGGAGAGGACGATGTGGCCCGAGTGGGAACGGCGTGGAAGAATAAGGAGATGGATGAGGAGGAAGAGAGGGGGGAAGGGGAGGAAGAGAAGAAGGAGAAGGAGGAGGTGGAGGTGGAGGGGAAGAAGAGGAAGAAGATTGAGCCACCTACCTTTCCGCTCCCCGCACTCTTAATATTATTGACCGGACTCGCCAATTGCGCCAAAAGTATGCTTGTTATTGGCTCCACCCATGCTCCCGGGGAAACGGATCCCTCCTTTATATGCTCGAACCGACCAGACAGATTGATAAATGCTCGAGCGCTCAGTACCCCGCGACGACAGAATAAGTTTCCTATTATACCGCGCAGCAGACGCTTCGACTTGGCGGATGACAATAAATTTTTGCCTCGTCGTGATGCGCCCAGATACAAAACTCTATGCAGCTGCGCCCGAGACTTGGGTTCACTCGCCAATGAAGCTTTACCCGTCAAGACTTACCAATCTTCGATTCATTACGGGAATGCGATCGTTTCGGTTCTGCTCGGGCAAGTCATCCATGATTACAATATATGTTCGAATGCCGCGGCCCCTCATTTTGATCACACTTCCAGAGTCGGTAAGGCTGTTGCATGTGGTACGGTCGTGGGGTCTCCCTCGGTGGGTTCCCCATACGCAGGCATACCTAAGAACCCTACTTCGGTTAGACAATTTAGTCGTATGTCCGAATGGTACGAATCTCCCATTGTCGAAACCACCTTCGGGGAATCCACTGTGCTATCCCCTGCTTTAGGGTGCCTAGCTGGGTCCATGGTCCACTCCTGGGTTGCGCTGGAAAACCGGCGATATGATTCTATCTTGCTCGCTGGTTCCACCATATTCAATTCCGTTCCAGCCCCCGCCAACCTGGCGGGAAGTATTGCTGCGGAGTGCCAATGGTCAGACGAGAGCCAATTCCCTTACGATGACCTAAGATTTGCCTACCCAGCAAGGGCTGCGGCAGAGGGACCGATGTGGGAAGCAGCGATTCCTGCTCCCCCGCATCCACTCATGATTGGGGAAGACAAATGTAGAAGGACGAAGTACACGACGGCGCGTACTCAAACTAAGGGCTCTGCCAGCGGGAAACCCTACTCTTGGGCTGACACTGCTGTGCTCACGCCAGCAGGGCGTACCCCGACGGATTTTTCGTGCACAAGTGACACAAAAGACCCAAATGACTTAGATTACGATCTTGCACTTCTATTTCGCCGCCTTTCCGCAAGTTTCACCCGCCGCCACCCTGGGGCCGCGCCCCGAGTATCAAAGTACCGTCAACAAATGGAAAAGGTGCCATTCACAGATAGGTTCCCAGTTTCGGGAGTGGGATGCGATGGCACAAAGTATCGGTCTCCCGGCGAACCCGCGTCATTTACGGGTAAACGATTCATGTGGGAACCCAGTTCGCCACCGGCGGATTGTCAAATTATGTCGTCACATATGGAACCGCACATGGATATGGATAAAGCGGGCCCAATGTTGAGAGGGACCGGCGCCAATGGCGCCGGAGACGGGGAAATGACCGGTGGAGACATGAACGAGCAATTAACTGGCACTCCTCTCGAGTACAGCAATTTAATAACGTCCGATGAGGCCCCCAATAAATCAATTGCTAAGAGGCCTTACTCTTGGAGCGGCAGACTTGCTCTGCGGAGGCGAAGGAGTATTACCGAAGAACTCGGTGCCTGGCCGCAGTTCAATCGTAGCCCTTTGTTCCATCCCTCTTTTCTGGACGAAGGCTGGTCGATCTGCGGGCTCCCTCATACGGGGGCCCAATCTGAATTGTCGAGTCAGCGGCAAATATGGTCCGGGGCAGGTCCATTGCCCGATGATGCCCCTACCTGCCATATTATTTCCGAGAGTCATAAATATTTAATGAAGGGCCTTTCAGCTAATGTAGCTCTGCTAGGTAAAGTCATAGGGATTTTGGTGGGCCGGTAAGAGAAAGGAGCTTTGCCAGTCAGGAAGTGCAACCCTACATGTACGTGCAAAGAGCAAATGGATTTTGTTGATCATATGAATCGTACACGTATGTATAACCACAACGAGCGTTGGCGGATCAATACTCGGGAATAAAAAAGGGGGGGGGCAAGGTAATGGATTGGGCCCAGCCCCCAGCGAATAGCTCTCTAATCTTTCCTTGGATACTGGTGGTGAGGTAGAGCCTCGTGCCCACCTGGCCACCGCTACCTACGGAGCAACGGAAAAGATTGGCCAGGGGCGAGCAGAGTTGACGCAATTCCGCCAATGCTCCAATTACTGGGGATTGCGCAGGTTCAACAAGCATGCTCATGGTGGGGGGGGGTACAAGTAGGGCATGGGGCTGCCGGACCAGCCCTATTGATTGGCACGAAGTATAATTTCTTGATTCTCGGCGCATACGAAATTCAACCGGGTCCATTAAAGCCTTGTTAAGCGATTTGCACATGGGTTGGATCACGGGACTGACGGGGCTCGAACCCGCAACTTCCGCCTTGACAGGGCGGTACTCTAACCAATTGAACTACAATCCCGCTGGCGCAGTTCCAACACGCCGTCGGTAAGTGCAAAGTCTTGGTGCTGAATTGATACCATCATCTGGTGCTGGACCCATCGAAAGACATGTTGATTGGGTGGAGCATAATAGCTACTCTGCCTGACCGCTGCGGGCGCACGCGGGGCTTGCCGGCTGTACCGAAGTTCGTTCCTCCTGAAGTCGTAGTGGGCCCCCCGCGTCACGCTCCAAGGAAGGCTCCTTGCCCGATGGTAGCGCTTGTTCCCATGGCGGGTACGACGGCGGGCAGTGCGGGTACAGGGGCGGACTGGTGGGGGTTCATGCTGGGTCGGGCTGGATTTGAACCAGCGTAGGCATCGCCAGCGGATTTACAATCCGTCCCCATTAACCGCTCGGGCACCGACCCAAGTGTGAAAAACAATGATTTTTGGGGACTCACAATTTCGAGGAGTCCTTTTGGCACCCCCAGGGGAATTCGAATCCCCGTCGCCTCCTTGAAAGAGAGGTGTCCTGGGCCACTAGACGATGGGGGCCCGGCCCTCATTACCATGCTACCTGATTCACCGCACCCTTGTCAAGATTACTCGTGGTCCCTCAAGGCTGCGCATCCCGATTAACCCGGTCGAATCAGACATATATCCAGACTCAGCTCTTTTGCCCCCCTTTCTCTGCCGGCCGCCAAGCAATTATGTGTTTCTGGTTGGTCAAGCTTTACTTATTATGAGCTTTTCCATCCACCGGCGCCATCCGATTTCTTTATTACTTGTTGAGTGGAAGTGCCGGGGCGGTTTTGAATAACCTATGCCCCAATTCGCCGGGCGTCGCACAGCGGTAATCCCGGGCGGAGTAGTTAGCCGCTAGTGAGCTATATTATATATGGTTGTGTCAAGCGCCCACTTCTCATGTATGCCCTGTCGGGTAATAATATAAGGACAGCCCGATGGCAGCTGGGCTCAGTATGCGCTATTCCGCTAAATGCGTCGCGCAACAATTACGAGCGACTCGCACAATGCAAAGCAGTGCGAATACATGCGACCGCCACATCGTTACGAGGGAACGTCACATCGCGTGAACGGCGGGCCATAGCGGATGGGGCGGTGGCAGCCGGTGAGCCAAGTAATTTTGATTCAGCATCGTAACACATACTAGTAACCCACCCCAGTGGTAGGATAACCGCCGGCGGGCCCCCCTAGTAGCCAGCGGATCCCGCTAAGGATGAAGGAGCCACACAGGCGCGCGGCATTACTTACTATGGAACGTGAGGCCCACTACCCCACCGACCATCCCGTGCGGCTTCCCCGACCATCTGGAGTCAGCCCAAGGAGGCTCCCCGCCCGTCTGAAGGAGTTGTTGACACATCTGCTGCTCCTTGATCAAACTATATTTGCGTGTGCTCCCCCGGCAAGCAGCATTTTTGAACCCCTCCCCATCCAGCGGGTGGTGAAGTAACGCTCTAGTGAAGCGCAGGTCATTGGTTCGAATTCACCAGTAAGGGGCAGCTCTTAACTCCTAATCGACCGGAATGCAAACCATGTCCTTGCCACGCAGTAGCGGGTGCCTCACCTATATATACAGCGACTGACATAGAGTTGCTTCTCCATCCGTGAGCAGTATCTACATTGTCATCAAAGTGCTAAAGCATTATCCCGGTGGGTGATTAGCAGCACCTTCCGTTCCGTTCCGCGGGGGATGATTCGTCCCCTCCAATGCGGCCCGGCCGGTATTCCCGGGCCCTGGGCGCCCCGCAGGCTATTTCTCCCGTGCAACCTTATACCAATTCGGATTTGAAAATTACAATGGCACGGCGCCACCGTTGCCCGGTCGAGCTGGTGCATCATCCCGTTAAGAATTACCGGCCGCGGAGGGAGATTGCTCGGTCTCATTATACCTATGTATATAACACGAGTGGTCTAGTGGTGAGTGATCCGACAATGTCTTGTTTCTATCTCGCCTTGTAAAATTACTTTTTCTATGGCAATTGCGAACACGACTCACTAAACCGCGTGTGACTCATCGCAGCGCGTGCATACTGACCCTCCAAGCAGTAAAGGATGCTTGAAAAAAGAACCGCGCCGAACCGGGCCCGAGACTACACGGAACAGTGCTCACGTAGGGGATAAGTCTTTCCCTCACGGATTAATTATACATTAATGCAGGGAATCCGAAGTTCCGGCAGGTGGAGCGCCCATCCTATGGTACCTCGCATACACGGAAGTGTTAGGTCGGGCCCTATATGTAGCATGTGCTACGCCTAGATCGACCGGACCAATCTCACCGGGCTGTACATAGGGAAGCCCACTGGCGTGGCTTTGCCCCATAAAGTGGGGGGGGCACAACCCCGTCATTCATTCGGGTGGGTCAGCTGATAACGGAGCGATTGAGGAAACTGCAGCTTGTATGTCCGATGCAGCCCTTTTGCTATCGCCACCGGTTTAGTTTAGGGAGACGACGCGGGGGCGCGGGAGGAAAGAGAGGTTTACCCGTCCCCCCTTCTTTAGGGAGGCAGAGGGGCCCGGGGTTCCTGGGGAATCCGCATGCGAGACCGTAATCGGTCACGCCTCTCGAACATATCGTTCCGGATTGGCAGTAGAAAGGCCATGCGCCGGCAGCACTTTATGCAGAAGGGTCATGTGTCGGCACCGTCTGAGAAGCAACAAATCAAATTCACTCTGGTTTGACGAGTTGAACGATAGGGTGCGGCAAAACCCGCTGGTTATTGGGTAGCAATGGTGCACCTATGGCGAGGACGACACATAAGAATTTGAGAGAGGCCCGTAGAAAGAGAACAAAATTATAATATTACCAGTGGGGAGGAGGGGGGGCGCACGCATGCGGGAGCCCGAAACCCAGGCTCGTTCTACCTCGGGGATAGGGCACTCGGTAATGTATGACTGGAGTGGTCAAACAGGGGAACTACTATGACTATAGTTGTTGGGAGGTTATCTGGAGGATCGAGAAGTGCTTTCGATAACATGGATGACCGGCTAAGGAGGGATCGTCTCGTATCTGTGGGTTGGTCCGGTCTGTTGCTTTTCCCTTGCGCCTATTTCTCCCTCGGCGGCTGGTTCACAGGTACAACCTTTGTCACTTCATGGTATACACATGGGTTGGCTAGTCCTCACTTGGAGGGTTGCAACTTTCTCACCGCCGCCGTGTCTACTCCTGCCAATAGTCTAGCACATTCTCTGCCGCTACTGTGGGGGCCAGAGGCACAAGGGGATTCCACTCGTTGGTGCCAATTAGGCGGTTTATGGACCTTTGTTGCCCTCCACGGTGCCTTCGGTCTGATGGGTTTCATGTTGCGTCAATTTGAACTTGCTCGATCTGTGCAGTTGCGCCCGTATAACGCAATTGCGTCTTCCGCCCCCATTGCCGTTTTCGTTTCCGTGTTCCTAATTTATCCGTTGGGCCAGTCTGGGTGGTTCTTCGCACCAAGCTTCGGTGTAGCAGCCATATTTCGATTCACTCTTCCCCTTCAGGGTTTCCATAATTGGACTTTAAACCCGTTCCATATGATGGGAGTTGCTGGAGTACCGGGTGCTGCCCCCCCCTGCGCTATTCACGGTGCGACTGCGGAAAATACGTTGTTTGAGGATGGTGATGGCGCAAACACGTTCCGCGCCTTTAATCCGACTCAATCCGAAGAGACTTATTCCATGGTTACTGCCAATCGTTTTTGGTCCCAAATATTCGGTGTTGCCTCCTCCAACAAACGTTGGTTGCACTTCTTCATGCTATTTGTCCCTGTTACTGGTCTATGGATGAGTGCTATCGGAGTGGTTGGTCCAGCCTTGAATTTGAGGGCATATGACCCCGTCTCCCAGGAGATACGCGCAGCGGAAGATCCTGAGTTCGAGACTTTTTACACCAAAAATATTCTTCTGAACGAGGGTATTCGCGCTTGGATGGCAGCTCAGGATCAGCCTCATGAAAACCTTGTATTTCCCGAGGAGGTCTCACCCCGTGGAAACGCTCTTTAATGGAACCCTAGCCTTGGGCGGCCGTGACCAAGAAACCACTGGCTTTGCCTGGTGGGCCGGTAACGCGCGACTCATCAACCCGTCTGGCAAATTACTCGGTGCCCACGTAGCTCATGCTGGATTAATTGTGTCTTGGGCCGGAGCGACGAACCTATTTGAGGTAGCTCATTTCATACCCGAAAAGCCGATGTACGAGCAGGGATTGATTCTGCTGCCCCATCTGGCAACCTTAGGTTGGGGAGTCGGACCCGGCGGGGAAGCTTTAGACATTTTCCCGTACCTCGCGTCCGGGGTACTTCACCTAATATCCTCCGCAGTTCTAGGTTTCGGAGGTATTTACCATTCACTTATTGGACCCGATACTCTGGAGGAATCCTTCCCTTTCTCTGGCTACACGTGGCGAGATAGGAATAAAATGACCACTATTCTGGGTATCCACCCGATATTGCTGGGTACCGGTGCTTTCTTGCTAGTGTTCAAAGCTTTGTATTTTGGAGGTGCATATGATACTTGGGCCCCCGGCGGTGGGGACGTGAGGGAAATTACGAGTCTCACTGTAAGCCCGAGTGTCATATTCGGTTATCTATTGAAACCGCCTTTCGGTGGAGAGGGGTGGATTGTGAGCGTGGACAATATGGAGGATATAATTGGAGGACACTTATGGCTGGGTTCCATCTGTATACTTGGTGGGACCTTCCATATCCTGACCAAGCCTTTTGCGTGGGCTCGCCGCGCATTTGTATGGTCCGGAGAGGCTTACTCGTCCTATAGCCCAGGGGCTCTTTCCATTTTCGGTCTCATCGCCTGCTGCTTCGTCCGGTCCAACAACACAGCTTATCCCAGTGAATCTTACGGTCCCACTGGCCCAGAGGCCTCTCAAGCTCAAGCCTCCACTTTCCTAGTCAGGGACCAACGCCTAGGAGCCAACGCGGGTTCTGCCCAAGGGCCCACCGGTTTGGGCAAATACCTTATGCGCTCCCCCACGGGCGAGATCATCTTTGGGGGGGAAACGATGCGCTTCCGGGACCTGCGTGCCCCGTGGTTGGAACCCCTAAGAGGTCCCAACGGCTTGGACTTAAGCAAATTGAAGAGAGACATACAGCCGCGGCAAGAGCGACGACCGGCGGAATACATGACTCATGCCCCCTTGGGCTCCTTGAATTCTGTAGGCGGAGTGGCCACCGAAATCAATGCGGTTAATTACGTTTCTCCCCGAAGCTGGTTAGCTACCTCTCACTTTGTATTGGGATTTTTCTTCTTTGTAGGTCATCCATGGCACGCAGGAAGAGCCCGCGCGGCCGCCGCTGGATTCGAGAGAGGGACCGACCGTGACTCCGAGCCCGTCCTCTCTATGACACCTCTTAACTGAAATAGATTGAATACGAGCACGAGCCTTGATCAGTAGAGGCAAGTCCAGCTTAAGACTTGCAGGAGGGGAGGGGGGGTTCCGCTCAGCGTCAGCGGTTGATTACCCCCCGCCCTTTCTGGGGCCTTGCGGTCCGGGCTATTCGGGTAAATAGATGCATCAGTTACCGGGCGGATCGTCCGCTATTCCAAATCATGCTTATCTTATATTGTCACGGGTCATACCCTAGTTGGAGTGTGAGTGACTAGAGCTCTTGCCCGGGGTAGTACTGGTCATCGTCGACCATGCCCAACCGCCAGTTCTGGATACTTCCGGAACCATGAGTCGCTCGCTGGGCAGTCATCGTCGTCTCCCCCAACCAAAGGGTCCAGCCCATTTCGTCCTTCCACTGGCGGGGCACCGTGGGGGCCCGGCATGGCTAGAACCAGGTCATCATTTGACAAATAAGATCGATAGCCCCTAGCGAGGACGAATTGGGCACGGCGAGACTGAGATTGGATCAATAAATACTTCTCCTTGTGGTATGTGAAGCTGGGTCACTGATGGGGGGAGGCACAGCAAGCCTTGTGGTGACTCAGCAGTAGACCCCCCTCCATTTTGCTTTGAAACCGGAGAACTACAACTACGACCATTGCCCTTCAGTCGGCTGTGTCTGCATCAATCGTGATCTCATTTATACCAGTTATTGGTGTTCCCGCGGTGCTTGCCACCCCTAATGGCTGGTCGAGCGGCAAGAGTGCCGTACTTTCGGGCGCCTCCCCATGGATTGGCCTAGTCTTATTGGTGGGTATCCCCAACTCCTTCGTATCTCGAACCCCGAGGATGCCTATCCTAATGCTACCCCGCCGGAAGGCGCGAAGCGTTCTTCCAAGAGGTGGTTACGCGTCCACGGAAACGCCTGCCTCATCACCCGTCGCCCAGCTCCCCGCAACACCTTCCGCTGGTTCCCAAGTTGAATGAATCGTCAAGTGGGCTCGATTATGCCCGGGGGAATTATTGACTATACCAAGGTTGACCCACTAGCATTGTAATGAGTTGTAGTAGGGCGCGCGGGTATAGTTTAGTGGTAAAATTCCTCCCCGCCAAGGAGAAGATGCGGGTTCGATTCCCGCTACCCGCCTATCTAGCTCCCCCTTCGGTGCAATGACGTGGCAGCGAAGCTTCTGGATCAGTCTCTTCCAACCTCCCACTGAACCGCCACGGCGTGTACGACGCAGCGGAACCAACCGATTGGGCGAACGGACCAAACTTCGGTACAATTTTGTTCGGCTTTGGCGGAGACGGGATTTGAACCCGTGGCCTCAAGGTTATGAGCCTCGCGAGCTACCAAGCTGCTCTACTCCGCGTTACTCACACTGCATACTACTAAGTATCATTCTACCCCTGATAATTATAACTCATATAGAAACATGGTTCACCGGGCGAGCAATAAATCTTTGTGGGCTCCGCCGCGTCAATGAGGAACTCTCCTTTTCGTACCGGAGTTCGCCACTCCCGAAGCTCACCAGCTGGATCTGACTAGTCCAGGCAACAAACATGCGTTGGCCATCCCGCGAAGTACATGCCTGGAAAGGCCAAAGTCTCGGTGATTGGCTCGGGGTCTTCCGGTCGAAGCACAACGCCGACGTAGACGCGTAGGTGCACTATTGCGCGGCAAAGATTGCAATTCCCTGCTAATCTCCCATCTCTCACCCAAGGATGAAGCTTCGCTCATTTTTACCCTGAGCCGCTGGCGGGTGGAGCGATATTTCCTTACCAACCTCCGCCTCCCCTCCTCCCTCTGTATGAGGCCCTTCCTTGCCATGATGATCTGGTTTATTATAATCGGAATAGAAGACTTTCCACGCCAACACTTTGCCCGAAACGAAATAGAATTCAATTGACGGACGTATTTTTATCGTACCTGATTTTCTCTTGTGGAGCCTACTCTTTCTCCCCATGCCACCCGGTGCTCTCTTCCCGGCTGCCTACCCACCGCCACTCCTACAAATAGGATCTGATAGCCGGTGGTTCGCCACAGCGTTGAGTTAAGTTGGGTCTGCCGCCTCCGCGGGTCGGCACGGCCAGCGGCGCTGGCCGGCCCGAACTAATGACGAGAACCCAAAGACGGTAGTGCCACAACTAGCCAAATTTGCCCGACGTAGAAGCAATTAGGAAAGCTGCATAAGTAAATATATAACCTACGGAGAAGTGGGCTAGTCCGACTAATCTTGCTTGTACTATGGAAAGAGCTACCGGCTTATCCTTCCAGCGCACTACATTCGCCAGGGGTGTACGTTCATGGGCCCATGCTAGAGTCTCAAGGAGCTCTTGCCAGTATCCACGCCAGGATATTAGAAACATGAATCCAGTAGCCCAAACGAGATGCCCAAATAGGAACATCCATGCCCAGACGGACAAACTATTCATGCCGAAGGGATTGTACCCATTGATTAGTTGTGATGAATTCAACCACAAGTAATCCCTCAACCATCCCATTAAGTAAGTAGAGGACTCATCAAATTGTGCCGCATTTCCTTGCCATAGTGTAATATGCTTCCAGTGCCAATAGAACGTGACCCATCCGATAGTATTTAGCATCCAAAAGACTGCCAGATAAAAGGCATCCCAAGCTGATATGTCACAAGTGCCGCCCCGGCCCGGACCATCACAAGGGAAACCATAACCAAATTCTTTCTTATCCGGCATTAACTTGGAACCACGCGCGTCCAAAGCACCTTTTACCAAGATCAATGTGGTTGTGTGCAAACCTAGGGCAATGGCATGATGAACCAAAAAGTCCCCTGGGCCTATAGTCAGAAATAGTGAATTATCACCATTGATAGCATCCAACCAGCCGGGCAACCAGAGGCTTCCGCCAGCACTATATGCGGGGCCGCTTGGCGAGGATAGGAGTACGTCAAAACCATAGGAGGCTTTGCCATGGGCCGATTGGATCCACTGGGCGAACACGGGTTCAATTAAAATCTGTTTCTCCGGGGTCCCGAAGGCAAGCATAACGTCGTTGTGGACATAGAGCCCCAGGGTGTGAAAACCCAAGAACAGGCTGGCCCAGCTTAGATGGGATATAATAGCTTCCTTGTGTTCCAGCACCCTTGCTAGTACGTTACCCCCTTCATGTTCTGGATCATAATCCCTTACAAGGAAGATTGCTCCGTGAGCGAACGCACCCGTCATTATAAACCCAGCAATATACTGATGATGAGTATATAATGCAGCTTGAGTGGTGAAGTCCCGTGCCATGAATGCATAGGCTGGTAAAGAGTACATGTGCTGGGCTACCAGCGAAGTAATGACGCCCAGGGAGGCTAGAGCGAGACCCAATTGAAAGTGGAGAGAATTATTAATCATGTCGTAGAGCCCTTTGTGTCCGCGGCCCAGTCGGCCTGCGGGCGGAGTATGCGCCTCCAAAACCCCGCTCATACTGTGCCCAATGCCGAAGTTTGTTCTATACATATGACCGGCAATAATAAAAACGACTGCGATAGCTAAATGATGATGAGCTATATCGGTCAACCATAGACTTTGAGTCTGAGGATGGAACCCTCCGGTGAAAGTTAAAATGGCAGTCCCAGCTCCCTGGGGGGTATTGAATAAGTGGCTGCTGGAATCGGCGTCCCCTGCGTAAACGCTCCATCGGCCAGCAAGGAGAGGTCCCAAGCCTTGTGGGTGCGGTAGTGCACTTAGCAACTCGCCCCACCTCACGTGCCTACCCCTTGATTCGGGTATAGCGACGTGAACCAAGTGTCCCGCCCAGCCCAAGGAGCTAACTCCGAATAATCCGGACAAGTGATGATTAATGCGGGATTCAGCGTTCTTGAACCAGGATACACTTGGTCCCCATCTAGGCTGCAAATGCAACCAACCTGCTGTCAGAAAGAGGGCAGATGCAATTATAAGGAAAAGAGCTCCGGTGTAAAGGTCTTGGTTGGTACGCATACCAATTGTGTACCACCACTGGTAGACACCAGAATAAGCGATATTGACAGGGCCCGTGGCTCCACCCCGAGTAAAAGCTTCTACAGCTGAACCGCCGAAGTGGGGGTCCCATATTGCATGTGCAATGGGTCTCACATGCAAGGGGTCTTGGATCCATGCCTCGAAATTACCCTGCCAAGCCACATGGAACAAATTCCCCGAGGTCCACAGGAAGATGATTGCCAATTGGCCAAAGTGTGAAGCGAAAATTTGTTGGTAGAGACGCTCCTCGGTTATGCCATCATGGCTCTCAAAGTCATGTGCGGTGGCAATACCGAACCAAATACGACGAGTGGTCGGGTCCTGGGATAGGCCCCGGCTGAATCTTGGGAATCTTAATGCCGTAATGCTTCTCAGGTCCTCCTGGCCATTACCCTACCGCTATAATTCTTGCTAGGAAGAATGCCCATGTAGTGGCAATCCCGCCCAGAAGGTAATGGGCCACTCCTACAGCGCGGCCTTGTATAATGCTCAAAGCCCTAGGCTGGATAGCAGGAGCGACCCCTAATTTGTTGTGGGCCCAAACAATGGATTCAATGAGTTCCTGCCAATAACCGCGGCCACTGAATAGAAACATTAAACTAAAGGCCCAAACGAAATGAGCACCCAGGAATAAGAGACCGTACGCGGATAACGAGGACCCATAAGATTGGATTACTTGTGAGGCCTGCGCCCAGAGGAAGTCGCGGAGCCACCCATTAATGGTAATCGAACTTTGTGCAAAGTTGCCCCCGGTCACGTGGGTCACTATTCCCTGATCATCCACGCTTCCCCAAACATCGGATTGCATCTTCCAGCTAAAATGGAAGATTCCCACTGAGATTGAGTTGTACATCCAGAATAGGCCTAGAAAAACATGATCCCAAGCGGATACTTGGCAGGTTCCCCCCCTCCCGGGGCCATCGCATGGAAACCGAAAACCAAGATTAGCCTTATCCGGTATCAAACGAGATCCGCGGGCAAACAGTACACCCTTAAGTAAGATCAACACAGTTACATGGATAGTAAATGCATGAATATGATGTACTAAAAAGTCTGCGGTTCCCAACGGAATCGGTGATAAGGCTACCTTACCACCTACTGCCAGTACGCTACCGCCCCAGGTCAAGCTGGTACTCGCTGCCGAAGCAGGGGCTGTTAGGGCGGGGGCAGAGGCATGGAGATTCTGTACCCACTGAGCAAATACAGGTTGCAATTGCATGGCGGCATCTGAAAACATATCTAGGGGGCGCCCTAAAGCGCTCATAGTGTCGTTATGGATGTACAAGCCAAAGCTATGGAAACCCACGAATATACATGCCCAATTGAGATGAGAAACTATTGCGTCACGGTGTCGCAGGACACGGTCCAATAAATTGTTGCATTGAGTGGTGGGGTCGTAGTCCCTAACCATAAAAATGGCTGCGTGCGCGGCGGCCCCGACTATGAGAAAACCGCCGATCCACATGTGATGCGTAAACAAAGACAGTTGAGTACCATAGTCGGTGGCTAGATATGGATAAGGAGGCATTGCATACATGTGGTGAGCCACCACAATTGTAAGGGAGCCTAGCATCGCAAGGTTGATGGCTAGTTGGGCGTGCCACGAGGTGGTTAGGATACCGTAAAGCCCCTTGTGACCCTCACCCGTGAAGGGCCCGCTATGGGCTTCCAGGATCTCTTTAGGGCTGTGGCCAATGCCCCAGTTAGTCCTATACACATGGCCGGCTACTAAAAAGACGACTGCGATGGCCAAGTGGTGGTGGGCTGAATCGGTGAGCCATAAGCCCCCCGTGGCTGGGTTTAGTCCCCCACGAAAAGTTAAAAAATCCGAGTATTCCGACCAGTCCAAAGTGAAGAACGGGCTCAGCCCCTCGGAGAACCCAGGATAAAGTTGAGCCAACAGGTCACGATCCAAGATGAATTCGTGAGGTAGCGGAATCTCTTTGGCATCCACTCCAGCATCTAGAAGTTGATTTATGGGTAATGAAACGTGTACCTGGTGCCCCGCCCACGAAAGAGAGCCCAGCCCCAATAGTCCTGCTAGGTGGTGATTTAACATGGACTCCACGTTCTGGAACCAGGCCAGCCGGGGGGCAGCTTTGTGGTAATGGAACCAACCTGCGAAAAGCGTCAGCGCCGCAAGGATCAACCCACCGGTCGCAGTAGAGTACAGCTGTAACTCACTAGTTATCCCGGATGCTCGCCAGATCTGAAAAAATCCAGAAGTTATTTGTATTCCCTGGAAGCCTCCGCCTACGTCCCCGTTTAAGATCTCCTGACCCACTATCGGCCAGACGATCTGAGCGCTGGGCTTTACGCGGATCGGATCACTTAGCCATGCCTCGTAATTTGAGAAGCGGGCCCCGTGAAAGTACATGCCGCTTATCCAAATGAGAATAATGGCCAGCTGACCAAAATGGGCGCTAAAGACTTTCCGCGAAATATCCTCCAAATCATTGGTATGACCATCAAAATCATGAACATCAGCATGCAGGTTCCAGATCCAAGTAGTGGTACTGGGACCCTTGGCCAGCGTTCTCGAGAAGTGACCGGGCTTGGACCATTTCTCAAAGGAGGTTCCTACGGGATCCCTTTCCACCACAATTATGGCTCCCGGTTCCGGTGAACGAATAGTCATCAAGATTCTCCCCTTTCCGAGTAAAGCACAAGAAAGACCCGCCAATAGTGGTTAATTTGTAAACTCTTGAGAGCTTCGGAATTCTCCCCCGATTGTGTCTATATCCCACTCGTCTGAGACCAGAGCAGCTGTGGCACGGGAGCCCTGGCGGGTATTCGATATAATTATTGCATATTCCTCCCGGCGCTTGATGGACAATCCTCGCCCTGGGGATGATGAACCAGGTGCATATACCCAAGGACAGAGTTCATGCTGGTTCCACCGGCAGAGCACCCCAACATACATGGATAATCTCCTTACACTTGTTACTGAAGAATGTCCCGCCACGTATTGTCGCGTGCCCTTCCATAGCTTAACAGTGGAATTTCGTATGTGCGTAACGGCGATACATGATTACGTTTTGCACCGTGCGTTAAACCACTGACACGTGAAAGATAACCTCCGTTCGTCCATGGCCATGGGTAGTTACAAGCCCTGCGTGCTGGTTCCAATGGTCCCTGGTAATAAAACACATCCGCCGTGGGTGCCATTTCCGCGGGGGCAACCCCGCGCGGGCAAGTGACCCAACTTGGCACCTTCGGCACCTACTGTGAGGAAGTAGACTTGGCGGCCGCCCCATAAGAGGCATTTAGCTCATGATAGGGGGGGCGTGCTACTAGCAGCGAGTGTGCACCAAAATCTACATGGATTACGGCATGTGCAAAGGCTTATTACTATCAATCTCACGTCGCCCCGGACGTAGGAGCCTCAACTAATGAGCCGCCCACGGGCAGGCAAAATTGGTTCAATATGCTGCGTATCATTCGTTCCCAAGGCGCCCCGTTCTTCTTGACCAATTCTGTGCCTCCATGTAATTATTTGGGGCGGGTGGTATAGCTTGTCCCCAGTAGTCAGCAGCCCTGCTAAACCGAGCTTCAGAGGTTTCAAGATCCCCCTGGCGAATGGCTTGTTCCCCCCGGTAGTGGCAGGTCGCGGCCGTATTATTAGGAGCTTGCGGCAGTGAAGGATTCCGATCCAACGCCTGAAAGTAATACTCCGGAGCCCTAGCGTGTCCCCCACTGCTGGCATGTGTAGGACCTATGTTGTATGGTACATAACTCCGATCATAAGGATCAGTTTCTAAGCGCGTGGCCTCATAATAATTTCGTGAGGCTTCCGCATATTCTCCCTCGGGCTGAGCCGACATTCGTTACGGTTGCTCTCCCAATTTAGGCAAAGCCCCGTTCCAGAACCGTACATGGTGGTTTCCCCTCATACGGCTCCTCCTGCGAGCATCGCGATGGGGTAGGGCTATCTGTTACGGACTCAGCGGTATAACCCGGCACCGCGGATCAGCAGGGGCTGGTGTCCCTGCACAACGAATCTCCGGCCATCCCTATTGCAGGGGTACCTATTTGCGCAGCGCTTCCTTGTATCATTGAAGACCCGGACCCAAACAATTCCTTTGTTCCTAGCGCCCCGTACTCCGTAGGGTCAGCTACTTCGACAATCTCCGGTGGTTTTACGGGTGCCCGAAGTACGAACGAGATAGAGGTTTGTTGTCCCAACCATACCTTTGCTATTGGCTCCGCGGGGAGCAAACTGTCACGAAGCTCTTGCGCTGTCGATTTCTGCATGTAGTGCTCCCCCATGTGCGTGCATGGTAGAGGCGGTCAGCCTGGTGGCAGCCGAATCCTCTGTTCAAGATTATAACCCTCTCGCTCGACATCGTGATTGATGCAGCAGGCAGGATCGAGGATGTCTGAGGCAGCGTCAATCGGGGATACGCGACGGAAGGAATTGTTCCACCCGAATATGTGAACGCACCTCCACTAAGCGTAGGTGTCATGTGACCCACCTGCCAGGGTGTTTTCCGCCGCACGTTGGGGCCGGCAATCAAATCACACCATCTCTGTGATAAGTGAATGCTTCTCTCCCCCTTCCGGTGGTTGGAATTACTCGCGACGGGATGTCCGCTACGATTGTAAAGGTCTTATCAATAAAATTATCGTTTCCTTGAGATCCGGGCATAGTCAGCTGGGGTTTCTCCGGTTAATCTGGCCACCAACTTCGTTCACCGCGTGAAAGGCAAACGGTAGGGAATTGTTGGAAGGGAACTGGATCCCTCATCGTATTACTTGGCCCGATAAGTGGCACGTTCTAGCCGGTGGTTGAAGCACTGTCATCGCCCTACCAAGGGTGTCTTAACACATTCCGATCATATTTCCTGGGTGCACTTGATCCTGGGACCTAAGCCGTGGGAGAAGCGATAGCTGCTTCGCCCCCGTCCCGAGCCGGTCCAGATGAGGGGGATAATTATTTATCCCCCCCACGCAGAAGAATTCGTCAGTCCCTCCCCCGCCACTGGTGGGTAGTCTTGGCTAGCTACTAGAACGAATGGGTTGGATCGTTGGGCTCCTATCACCCATAGTATAACCGGCAAATACTGGGCAACCGCATCAGCTCATACTATGCATGGAACAATGAGCAGGTCCATGGACGGGTAAGCGAGCTGCCTCCCCTTAGTCCCCGTCCGGGTCTATCCGTTAATCTATCTGCCTGCCCATCCATACAGACGGGTGGATGCATGATCTGGGCTTGGCGAGAATAATATTCCACGACTAGCAACTCATTTATATTCACATCAATCCGTTTATGGTCCATTGGCTGATCAACCAATCCCGAAAGTGGATAGGGGGCCGACTGAGCCGGCTTCGTAATTTGATCGTCGAGTGAGTAAATACCATTCTTCCCCCCCGTGGTGTG